ATTATATCTTTTATGGAAATGGCAAAGCCACTCGGGAAATTTCTGACACAAACATTCAATTAGTTCGTACTTGTTTAGTATTGAATTGGAACCAAGACAAAAAAAGTTCTTCTATCGAAGAGGCCGGGGCTTCCCTTGTTGAAGTAAGAACAAATGGTATGATTCGAGATTTTATAAGGATCGATTTAGCAAAATTCGCTTTTTCGTATATGGGGAAAAGGAATGATCCCTTATTTTTTAATGATGATGGACCATATCATACCAATATGAATCCATTTTATTCCATTTTTTCAAAGACAAAACTTCAAAAATCATTTAACCAAAATCAAGGAACTGTTCGTACGTTGTCGGGTAAAAATAAGGAATGTCAACCTTTTCTAATTTTGTCATCATCCAATTGTTTTCGAATAGGTCCATTCACATTCAACGGTGTAAAATATCACAAAGAATCAATTAAAAAAGATCACCTAATTCCAATTAGGAATTCATTGGGCCCCTTAGGAACAGCCCTTCAATTTGCGAATTTTTTTTCATTTTACTATTTAATAACTCATAATCAGACCTTGGTAACTAATTATTTACAACTTGACAATTTAAAACAAACCTTTCAAGTACTTAATTTTAAATATTATTTAATGGATGAAAATGGGAGAATTTATAATCCCGATCCATGCAGTAACATCATTTTGAATCCATTAAAATTGAATTGGTATTTTCTTCATTACAATTTTTGTGAAGAGACATCCACAAAAATTTGTCTTGGACAATTTCTTTGCGAAAATGCATGCATAGCCAAACACCAACCGCACTTAAAATCGGGTCAAGTTCTAATTGTTCAATTTGACTCTGTAGTAATAAGATCGGCTAAGCCTTATTTGGCCACCCCAGGAACAAGAGTTCAAAGGCATTATGGGGAAATCATTTATGGAGGGGATATATTAGTTACATTTATATATGAAAAATCGAGGTCTAGTGATATAACACAAGGTCTTCCAAAAGTGGAACAAGTCTTAGAAGCTCGTTCGATTGATTCAATATCCATGAATCTAGAAAGTAGGATTGATGGTTGGAACGAACATATAACAAGAATTCTAGGGAATTCTTGGGGATTCTTGATTGGAGCTGAGCTAACTATGGCGCAAAGTCGTATTTCTTTGGTTAATAGGATCCAAAGGGTTTATCGATCCCAGGGGGTGCAGATCCATAATAGGCATATAGAACTTATTGTACGTCAAATAACATCAAAAGTCTTGGTTTCAGAAGATGGAATGTCTAATGTTTTTTTGCCCGGAGAACTAATTGGGTTGTTGCGGGCGGAACGAACGGGGCGCGCTTTGGAAGAAGCGATCTGCTATCGAGCTATCTTATTGGGAATAACGAGAGCATCTCTAAATACTCAAAGTTTTATATCCGAAGCGAGTTTTCAAGAAACTGCTCGAGTTTTAGCAAAAGCAGCTCTCCGGGGCCGGATCGATTGGTTGAAAGGACTAAAAGAAAACGTTGTTCTGGGGGGGATGATACCTGCCGGTACCGGATTCAAGGGATTCGTACACCGTTCAAATCAACAAAAGAACATTTCCTTGAAAACAAAAAAAAAGAATCTATTCGAGGGAGAAATGAGAGATATTTTGTTTTACCATAGAGAATTATTTGATTCTTGTCTTTCAAAGAATTTCCACGATAGACCAAAACAACAATGATTTCTGGGATTTAATACAAGAGATTCATCCTTTTTATCTTCTCTGTATTTGTTATGGTTATTTAATTTAGTAATAAAATAAAGAAATTCAAATAATAACAAATAGAAAGAAATTAGTGGTTTGGGTTGTGTATCAATGGCCAATCCGCCTTAGAAAAGAAGGTTCCGTTGGAACAATTACTTATTTCAGGATACCTCGTCTCTTTATTAAATAAAAAAAGGGAAAGTGTGGGGAGAAATGACAAGAAGATATTGGAACATCAATTTGGAAGAGATGATGGAGGCGGGAGTTCATTTGGGTCACGGGATTCGGAAATGGAATCCTAGAATGGCACCTTATATCTCTGCAAAACGGAAGGGCATTCATATTATAAATCTTACTAGAACTGCTCGTTTTTTATCAGAGGTCTGTGATTTAGTTTTTGATGCAGCAAGCAGAGGAAAACAATTTTTAATTGTTGGGACAAAATGGAAAGTAGCTGATTCAGTAGCACGGGCTGCAATAAGGGCTCGATCCCATTATGTTAATAAAAAGTGGCTTGGAGGTATGTTAACGAATTGGTCCACTACAAAAAGGAAACTTCAAAAATTCAGGGACTTGAGAGTGGAACAAAAGACGGGGAGACTCGCCCGTCTTCCGAAGAGAGATGCAGCCATGTTGAAGAGACAATTATCTCACTTGCAAAGATATCTGGGTGGGATTAAATATATGACAGAGTTACCTGATATTGTAATCATCGTTGATCAACAAGAAGAATATAAGGCCCTTCGAGAATGTATTACTTTGGGAATTCCAACGATTTGTTTAATCGATACAAATTGTGATCCGGATCTCGCAGATATTTCGATTCCGGCGAACGATGATTCTATAGCTTCAATCCGATTAATTCTTACCAAATTAGTATTTGCAATTTGTGAGGGCCGCTTATATAAGAAATCCTTGATTCAAGATAAAATCAAAAATTGACTTCGTAAACTCGATAATAGAATCGGTTACTATTCCTGAATCTCAAAAAATATATAAAAACGACTGGGGATTTTATGTGATTAATCGGTATCCTAAATATAAAATTCAAGTAGACAAGTCGAGAAATAGATAATAGATGGTTGAATCAAAATAATTTATTTTAAAGTGATATTTCAGTCAGAGGACAATATGAATGTTCTATCATACTCAATCAACACGCTAAAGGGGTTATACGATATATCCGGTGTGGAAGTAGGCCAACATTTCTATTGGCAAATAGGGGGGTTCCAAATCCATGGCCAGGTACTTATTACTTCTTGGGTTGTAATTGCTATCTTATTAGGTTCAGCTGCTATAGCTGTTCGGAATCCACAAACCATTCCGACTGGCGGTCAGAATTTCTTTGAATATGTCCTTGAATTCATTCGAGACGTGAGCAAAACTCAAATTGGAGAAGAATATCGCCCCTGGGTTCCCTTTATTGGGACTATGTTTCTATTTATTTTTGTTTCTAATTGGTCAGGGGCTCTTTTACCTTGGAAAATCATACAGTTACCTCACGGGGAGTTAGCCGCACCCACGAATGATATAAATACTACTGTTGCTTTAGCTTTACTAACGTCGGTAGCCTATTTCTATGCGGGTCTTACAAAAAAAGGATTAGGTTATTTTGGTAAATACATTCAACCAACTCCAATTCTTTTACCCATTAACATCTTAGAAGATTTCACAAAACCTCTATCACTTAGTTTTCGACTTTTCGGAAATATATTAGCGGATGAACTAGTCGTTCTTGTTCTTGTTTCTTTAGTACCTTTAGTGGTTCCTATACCTGTCATGTTCCTCGGATTATTTACAAGCGGTATTCAGGCTCTTATTTTTGCAACTTTAGCCGCAGCTTATATAGGCGAATCCATGGAGGGCCATCATTGATTAGTCTTAGAAAGAGTCCTTTTTTTAGCTTAGATCAAGGCAATATATGTGTGGCTCAAGATACTCTATTCTATCAGGATAATCTCTTTCTATTTTCTAAATATACAAATAGAGTCTACGATAATAGAAAAACGATCTTCGAGAAGTTTCAACTAAAGGGGAGTTGGTTAGTAGAGAGGGGTCGCGCCAGGTATGATGTGTAATCCAATGGCTATAAGTTAACTCTTGTAGATTAGATGTTTCGAAGAATGATTCGAAAATCCGATTGAATTTAAGATAGAATGGGCAGTTTACGTTATGGAAGAAAGATATGTATATTTGATATTGGATATTGACAAGTTATATATGAACTAATATTTATATTTCATTAGCCCTACTTGTCTAAATTAAGATAGGTATGATATGCCAGTCGAAGCCCTTCCGTTTCGTTTATGACTGTAAATTGAATGAATAAACAGAGAAAATAAAGAAAAAGATCGAAGAATGATTAGAAAAGGAAATGAAAAAACTCAAGTTGGATTGATTCGGAAAGACTCTACAAATAGGAAATAAAAAAGATGAAGTCTTTCTAATGATCTAATGATTCAATAATATTCTTATTTCTATTTCAATTTGGAGTTTTTAGTTATTTTGACTAGATGAATATTAGCAATAGAATAATTAAGTCATAATTCATTGGTTGATTGTATCATTAACCATTTCTTTTTTTTTTTTGTGTGAGGAACTTATCATGAATCCACTGATTTCTGCCGCTTCCGTTATTGCTGCTGGATTGGCTGTAGGACTTGCTTCTATTGGGCCTGGAATTGGTCAAGGTACTGCTGCGGGCCAAGCTGTAGAGGGTATTGCGAGACAGCCCGAGGCAGAGGGAAAAATACGAGGTACTTTATTGCTTAGTTTGGCCTTTATGGAAGCTTTAACAATTTATGGATTGGTTGTAGCATTGGCGCTTTTATTTGCGAATCCTTTTGTTTAATCCGAGAAAAGAAAAAGAAATAGGGGAAATACATATTTCTTTTCGCGTATTGGACTTGCAGGTTGCTTTTTCACATTATATCAAAATATCGTTCCCACACAATTACTTATTCGTTGAGAAACTAACCTGCGGGAAGGACTGATTTGAGGATGAGGAATTAGTGTTACTCACTTCCTTTCTTCCTTCCCCCTTTTAGTCCAAAGGAGAGGTGTTGCAACAAAAGAGGTATTTCGCAATTCACATGAAACCTAGTACCTAATTCTATTCCAATAAGTCTTATTCTTATTGTTTATTGGGAATCTCAATTAAAAAAAGACAATTCATTTCGAAATTGAATCGATTTTTGAATCGATTTTCTATTTAGAAGTAGCAAAGAGGTGAAGCAATACAACGATTTTTTTAGTTTATCTATAAGAGGAGCTCAT